CCCATACTTCGAGTTGTTTCATGCCATAAATAAACTCGAACACTCAAGAAATCCGTTGGACAGGCGGATTCACATCTCTTACAACCGACACAGTCCTCTGTTCTTGGAGCGGAAGCAATTTGCTTAGCCTTACATCCGTCCCAAGGTATCATTTCTAATACATCTGTTGGGCAGGCTCGCACACATTGAGTGCACCCTATACACGTATCATAAATCTTTACTGAATGTGACATTGGATCTATAAATTTTTAAATGTCAGAAATTTTCGATCTAGTAAACTTGTAAATGAATCATATATTTAGACACCAGATGAATCAATAATTTATCAGAATTTTTATAATCAATCTAATTCTGGATCGACCCGTGTGATAGAACCAAGATACTTTGATTTCTTACATTGATTTTTTACATTTTCGAAAACATGTATTATACGTAATGTATGGTCATGGTAATTATAATTTATGAATATTAGAATTTATATGATTATTAATACTACTTATTCAACAAATTTGATTGATTGATACGAGTTGATTTTCTGTTACGATAAATTGACGAAACAATAGCCGGACCAATAGCTGCTTCAGCGGCTGCAATAGCTATAACAAAAATTGAGAAAATATTTCCTTTTAATTGGCGACTATCAAAAAAATCAGAAAATGTTACGAAATTTATATTAACCGCATTCAATATAAGTTCAAGACACATAAGGGCTCTAACCATATTTCGACTCGTGATCAATCCATAGATACCGATAGAAAATAAGTAGGCACTCAAAACAAGTACATGCTCGAGCATCATTGACCAACTCCTTATCAATTTCGATTCATTTCAATATGAACTGAACAACAATTAAACAGATTCAATTGACTAGAATAAAAAAAAGTACGGAACAAAGGAATATATTCTATTGGTAATAGAATAGATTGAATAAAATAATTTATATTTTAGACATAAAGAACCTTTAATTGAAGGGAAATAAATGTAATAAAACAGAACACAGTTTTATTTGGATTGCTGTTGCCAATTCTATAGATTTATTACTGTCGCGCCACGGCAATTGCACCTATCAAAGCGGCTAAAAGAATTATCGAAACGAATTCAAACGGAAGAAAAAAATCCGTTGATAAATGAATTCCAATTTGTTGACTATTACTTATCAAATCTTGTTCTATAATCTGGTTTGATCTTGTAGTCCAAATAATCCCGTACCATGACGTATCTGTAATAGTAATCATGAGTAAAACAAAAATACTTGTACAAACTGGCAAAGTAACCCCATCCCCAACGGTCCAAAGATTCAAATCTTTGTAATATTCTGAACCATTCATAAACATCACAGCAAATACGATTAAAACATTTATAGCTCCCACGTAAATAAGAAGTTGTGCAGCAGCTACAAAATAGGAGTTTAATAGAATATAGAATAAGGATATACAAACAAGAACCAGTCCCAATGAAAAGGCAGAATAAATGGGGTTGGTAAATAATACCACTCCCATACCTCCTAGTATAAGAACCGATCCCAGAAAGACTAAAAGAAAATCATGTATTGGTCCGGGCAAATCCATTATATGTAAAATAAGAGATAAATAAATCGAAATGTTTTTCATGACCTTATTGAAATCCGAACAGAAAAAAAATTATAATTTTTGAGCAATTCCTAATTAAATCCTAAGGGATATGAATAAATGTAAGTACAATTATTGGACTAATTTAATTCGTTATCTGAAAGAGTAGTTCTCATTTGAAACTATATATGTAAAAATAATTACAGATATATTAATTAATGGATTAATTAATGGATTTTCAATCCAAATTAAGACGTGATTCTTAACCAACTAATCAATAGTTGGGATTTTTAGTTATTGACCAAACAAAACGAAAGAAACCCGATTCCTTTAGATTAGATCAAAAAAAAAAAAAATGAACCTTAGTATTATTTATTAGTAAAGTAATAGTCTTAGTAAAGTAATTATAAATTATTCTTTAATCAAGAGATTTACTTATTTTTTTTTTTTTTTTGAGGCGAATTAAAAATTGTTCGAATTGTATAATCGTCAATTACTGACATTGGTAAACGACCCAAAGCAATTTGATTATAATTCAATTCGTGACGATCATAAGTAGAAAGTTCATATTCTTCAGTCATTGATAAACAATTTGTTGGACAATACTCAACGCAATTACCACAAAATATACAGACTCCGAAATCAATACTGTAATTAAGCAACCGTTTCTTGCGAATATCAGTTTCCAATTTCCAATCAACAACGGGTAGATCTATAGGACATACACGAACACATACTTCACAAGCAATACATTTATCAAATTCAAAATGGATTCGACCGCGGAAACGCTCCGCGGTGATTAATTTTTCATAAGGATATTGAATAGTTACAGGTAAACGATTTGCGTGAGATAAAGTAATCATGAAACTTTGACCAATGTACCTTGCAGCTCGTACTGTTTGTTGACCATAATTCATGAACCCAGTTACCATAGAGAACATATCATTAATATATATTATGAATAATTTTATGTTTGTTTATTTCTCTTGTTTGAGACAAGTTGTAAATTTACCTTACAGCGAAAAGAGTTGGGAAGAAGTTGTTAATAATAGATTACCGAGAGAAATAGGTAAAAGAAATTTCCATCCAAGATTCAATAGTTGGTCCATTCTTAGCCTCGGTAAAGTCCATCTTGTTGTGATAGGAATGAACAAGAACAAATAAGTTTTAGCTAATGTAATAAAGATACCAATTGTCGCTCCAAAAACTCCACATGTTTTATTTATTTCAAAAAGCTCAGAAACATATATGTCCGGAATAGAGATATTCCAACCTCCCAAGTAAAGAACTGTTACAAATAATGAAGAAACTAATAGGTTTAGATAGGAAGCAACATAAAATAAACCAAATTTTATACCCGAGTATTCGGTTTGATAACCTGCTACTAATTCTTCTTCTGCTTCGGGTAAATCAAAAGGTAATCTCTCACATTCTGCTAGGGAAGAAATGATAAAAATGATAAACCCTATAGGCTGACGCCACAAATTCCATCCCCAAAAACCGTATTTTGATTGCGCCTCAACTATATCAATTGTACTTGAACTGTTAGATAATTATAGTCGGTGATACCATTACTGTTATCATCGCTATTACAGAACCGTACATGAGATTTTCACCTCATACGGCTCCTTAAAGGCCAGAAATAAATCTAAGGATCGCGTCAGTATTATTTTATCTTGGTACGTTTGTAGGATGTATAAAGTCAAAATCTATTGGACGGTCCTAAATTAGACCAATTGAATTCTGTCTGTTATAATTATTTAATAATAAATAAAAAAGTACTTCTGAATCGATCTCACCCTTTCTTTAACTTTAATAATTTCAATAAGAATTAAAATTCTTCTTTGTTGAGTAATAACTTAATTCTTCAATAAAATACTTCTTGTAGAAATATCAATAACCCGTTTATTTCACGTACGAAAAAAATTCTATAATTAATTCATGAATTATGACACAAATTCTATATCTATTAATATGTATCTGGGAAATAAAAAAGGTATCTTTTTTTTTTTTTTTATTGGAATTGGATTTCTTTCTCTTTTTTTCGTTCCTATTCTTCTTTCTATTTCTGAGAAAAAGGGGGCTTACAAAATAAAGTAAAGGATTATTTCGTTCCCAATAGTTATTTATTTAATCGGTGGATAGGAGCATACTCTGGATTGGAATCGTGTCGTGGGGAGTATTGCCTGATCATTTCTACCAACTTAAAGCCCCAATGAGTATTCTTTGTTTGTATATTATGTAAAAATGTCCTTTTGGAGAATTTACATAATCTCTATTACTAATCCTTTACATATCTTGGTGTTTCTAACCACCCACTCGTTTTTGTTCAACCCCCCCCCCTGTGGTAATACATACAAATGATAGTGAAAACTCAATACGGTTGATCTTTTGAGCCCGCTTCAAGTCAGGATGACTAATCAACCAATCTTGGGGGAAACGGTCGCTTCTGTTTATGTTTATTTCCGCTTAACTCTCTAACTCTTATACATAGAAAATGAGACTCAATCTTTTTACTGCGAATTTATATATAAGCTGTTTTCTTTCACTCATATAACTATTTGATTTAGTTCATCAACCCGAATAATGAATAAAAAAAATGAAGATATCTACTTAATTCATTCCAACCCTTTCTTTGATTTGAAAGGAAGGAATAAAGAAAAGTTTATGTCTATGTATCAACGAATCGCACGTAGAGATATTGATAACACACATAAAGTTAATGGTATTTCATAACTAATCGATTGAGCAGCAGCTCGTAGACCACCTAAAAAGGAATATTTATTATTTGACCCGTATCCTGACATAAGAAGTCCAATTGGAGCAATACTAGAAATGGCAATCCATAAAAAAACACCGATATTGAGATCCGCTAAAACAAGGTGATAGCCAAAAGGAGCTACTGAATAGCTTACTAAAATTGATATGACTGCTATGGATGGCCCGATACTGAATAAACGGGTATCCCCCCTAGATGGAAGAAGATTTTCTTTGAAAATTAGTTTTGCCCCATCTGCTAGAGCTTGAAGAATTCCAAAAGGGCCGGCGTATTCAGGTCCAATACGTTGTTGTATCCCTGCGGATATTTCTCTTTCTAACCATACAATTACCAGTACGCCTATTGTGATTCCCAATACAAGAGTCAAAATAGGAATAAGCACCCATATAATTCCATAAACCTCTTTTAAAAACTCTAATCTAGAAAAAGAATCAATATCTTGTACTTCTGGTGTATCAATTATCATTTCAACGATCAACTTCTCCCATAATGATATCTATACTACCTAGTATCGTCATAATATCAGCCAATTTCATTCTTTTAACTAACTGAGGAAGAATTTGCAAATTGATAAAACCCGGGGGGCGGATTTTCCATCTCCAAGGAAAACCACTCTGATCCCCTATCAGAAAAATTCCCAGCTCTCCCTTTGGGGCTTCGACTCTCACATAAAGTTCTTGTTTCGGCAATTCAAATGTAGGAGAAGGCTTTTTACTAATAAATCTATATTCAAAATCATTCCATTCCGGATTCCTTTCTCTATCAAAGTATCGTATTTCTAAATTCTCATAGGGTCCCCCTGGAATTCCTTCCAGAGCCTGTTGAATAATTTTTATAGATTCTATCATTTCACCAATTCGGACTAGATAACGAGCCAATGAATCTCCTTCTTTTTGCCACTGTACCTCCCAATCAAATTCGTCGTAACATTCATAATGATCAACTTTACGAAGATCCCATTGTATTCCGGAAGCTCGCAGCATTGGTCCCGATAAACCCCAATTTATTACTTCCTCTCTACCAATAATGCCTACTCCCTCGACTCGTTCTAAAAAAATAGGATTTCGTGTAATAAGTTTTTGATATTCAGCAACTCTTGTTAAAAAATAATCGCAGAAATCCAAACATTTATCTATCCAACCATGAGGTAGATCGGCCGCTACTCCTCCGATACGAAAATAATTATGCATCATTCTCATACCGGTGGCAGCTTCGAATAGATCATATACTAATTCTCTTTCTCTGAAAATATAGAAAAAGGGAGTTTGTGCACCAATATCCGCCATAAAAGGACCAAGCCATAACAGATGAGAAGCTATACGACTCAACTCCAACATAATTATTCTGATATAGCTAGCTCTTTTAGGTACTTGAATATTTCCCAACTGTTCCGGTCCATTTACAGTTATTGCTTCTGTGAACATAGTAGCTAAATAATCCCAACGTGTTACATAAGGCAAATATTGTATAATTGTTCGGTTTTCCGCAATTTTTTCCATCCCTCGGTGTAAATAACCCAATATTGGTTCACAATCAATAACATCTTCACCATCTAGAGTAATGATGAGTCTAAGAACACCATGCATTGATGGGTGGTGGGGGCCCATATTGACTATCATGAGGTCTTTTCTTGTAGCTGGTATATTCATCGGTTTTTCCTCGATTCATTCTTTCATGAATTGCTGAAAACGAAAAAAAGTTCATTAAAATTCAAGATCTAATAAATCAAATAATTTTAAATGCCTCTTCAAATTAACGGGTTTTTGACTCCCGAATATCCAACCGATTAATTAATTCTTTATAACATATTCTATTTTTCTTTGACAAATAAGACAGCAGTCGTTGGCGTTTTCCCAGAATTTTACGTAAACCTCTCTGAGATAAATAGTCTTTTTTGTGTAATTCTAAATGTGAAGTAAGTCTTCGTATCCTATTGGTGAAACTAACTATTTGAAATTCAGTGGATCCTCTGTTTTCGTCTTTTTCTTCTTGTGAAATAACTGAGATGAATGGATTTTTTACCATAAAATGAAATCTTCTCGCCCCCCTCTTTTTATTTTAAGAAATTTTTATTGATAGATATCTTTATTGATCAGTAATAATAATGCCTCTCATTTTTTTTTTTGTATATACAAAAATATTAATTTTGTTATTAATTTATAATTTTTTTTAATAAAATTAAATTTTTATTTATTTGGATTTGAAAAGGGTATACATAAAGGATGGTTGTTTTCTGCACTCACAAAAGATAAAAATTTAGACCTAAAATAATAATATTTTGTTGATTCATTTCTAGATCAAATTGATATGTCATTGAATTAGTATCGTGTATCAGAATGGAACGATGGAATGTAAGACAATGCGTGTGTGCATCTCTTTGTCGTCATAGATCAGATATAGTATGGGAAATATAGCAAAAATGTACTATTAATGCATTTTAAATCGCGGATACATATGTACCCTTACCATACTGAAACGACTGCCATTATTGGTATTAAACCAATAACGATTCATACAAGCCAAATCTTCTAATCGATAATTGGGCCAAAGAAATAACTTAAATTTAATAAGTTTTTTTTTATAGTTTTTGCTTTTATCCAAAACTTGACTGTTTACCTTATTCCCATTACAAAATGCTGCATTTCTATGTCTATTCTCAGAATTGAAACAAATTAGAATTCTCAATTCTCTACGACGTCTAGGTGATAAAATATTTTCAGGAACAAACAAATCATAATGATTTTTATCTCTATTTCCAGTCATCTTTTGATGTTTTGTAATGGCTTCATCAGAATTCTTATCGGCATGTTTTTTTTCTCGGTATCTTTGATTAATTTGGTGTTTGCTTTTATGAACTAATGAAATACCGATGGTTTGATAGATAATAAATTTTCCATCATTTTTTATAGATAGACGAATTGGTTCAATAATCAAAATTCCCCTTTTAATCAATTCTGTAAGAGTTAAATCTTTCTGAATCATCAGAATATCCGGACTCATTTCGCCTCTTTGAATAGAGGATATAGTAATTTCTCTTGGATTTATCAGTCTAAGCAGGAGACAATATACTTTGATGTTATTGCTTATTTTTTTATTTAAAGAATCATCCCATCTCAATTGAAAATGCAAATACCTTTTTAGGAAGAAATCAAACTCCGCTTTTGTATTGATCTTGTATTGCTTTTTATTTCTATTTTTTTTCATGTACGATCCCGTATAATCTTCTTCAACATCTTTTTCTTGGTTTGAAAGAGCTGATTTAAAATCTGCTTGGACCGCGTATTCTTTTTCCCCTTGATTTCGGTTTTCTAATTCAAAAGATTTTTTTGAATTCTCCGATATTGATATAAAAGGATCCCTTTTTTTATTTCCGGCGATGCTTTTGTTTTTACTATCATTTTCATTTATATTAGAATTTAAAACTAGTAATTTAATTGGTATAACCCACGGTTTAATTTTATACGTATTATAAAGTATCCCCAATTCTGGGAAGAACCAAAATTCCATATTTGATATGGGACAACTTAGTATTTCTTCATTCATCCCCATCCAATCAAAAAGGGTTTTTTGATTGGATAGGTTGATTTCTTGATCTTGCTGAATCGTGAGATAAAAAAGACCCCTCTTATTGATTTTATCAATTATTTGATACTTATTAACCCTAGTCTTAGTATATTTATTACTGTTAGTGTCAGTATCAATATCGATCCAGGCGTCAATATCGACCTTATTTTTAAGACAAAAATGGAAAATTCTCCAATCAAAATATTTTCTATCCGTATTTATCTCCATATCTCTAATATCATCTTCTACTAGATAAGGGATAATAGGAATACCTTCCGGCATATTAAATGATTTTTGTGTATGTGTGTTGTAATTATAAAAAATATCTTGGTTATTTTTTACTTGTAATGGTGATCCATAAATATAAGAGTCCTTCTTATCTTCATAATTAATAGATTTATATGCTAAAATATCATATCTATATTGTTTTTTAAAATTATCTTTTTGATTCAGTAATGAATCTGTTTCGAAATTTTTTTCGTAGTTAATTAATCGATCCTTTTCATATAAATCACATAAATCTTTATTTTGAGACATACAGTGTTGATTGAATATATTTCGCCATTTTTGTGGTACTAATCTAGACCATTTAATATGAGATACATCACATTGATACTGACTCCTTAACCAATTTGTCCATTGATTCATTCCATAATTGCGAAGATTCTTATGTCTTAATTCGGAATGAAATAGTTCTTGTGTTACAACAAAAAAATCCTTTATTTCATTCTTAAGAAAAAGGGACATTCCGTTATATTGAAATACAGATTTTAACTTATATAAGTTAATAAGTTGAGTTTGTGATAATTTATAAAATACATATGCTTGTGAAAAGTAAGATAAGTCGCAAAAAGTCTTTGAATTCTTGTTACTAATATTAGTAAGTGACTTTTTTATAGTCGAAATAAAGGGAATTACACTTTGATTTGTTTTATCAATTCTTTCGTGATTTGCTTCATTATCGTTAATGTATTTATTAATAATTTTTTTTGTTGATTCAAGAAAAAGTTGTGTATTGATGCTAGGAATATTAATGATACATAGAAAGATATCTATGTATATCCTTTCAATGAAATATTTTATAAAATAATGTGACTTACGGATTAATCTAACATTTTGTCTTTTTAATATCTGCCAAATATTTTTTTGTGATTCTGATCCTTTATTATCATAACTTATTTTGTTAGAACTAAAATTTATATCTGGAGTTCCTTTTTTATTTTCTTTTGTAATTTTTTCTATTTGATTTATTATTGTATTTGTTCTATCAGTTAGATCTTGAATTTTTTTTTCTGTTAATGAATAATTTGTCCAACCCTGAGATATAATTTGAATCGACGATTCATGAATCATCCCATTACCAATTATCGAATCTTTTTTAGTTTCACTCAATTCATATACTTCTATTTCTCTCAATCCAAATCCAAATAATATAATTGGGTTTATTTTTGAGAGTTCTTTTATTATTTCTTTTATAAACAGAATGCTTTTAATGATCCATTTTTTTGTTTCTTTTGAGACATTTAGAAACAACTTTTTTTGTTCTTTTAAAATTCTTAGAATTATAAAACATTTCTTTTTCAATTTTTTTAATTTTTTTTTTAGTTCTTTAAAAATGGGTTCAAAAAATGAAAGTTTTTTTCTGGGAGAACCAAAAGGTAGTTCAGTTTCCATTCCAAAAACTGTTAAAAAGCAAAAATCATTTTTTTGATCCTTCTTTTTCATTGGATCATTATAAGGGGCTTGTAGTTTAGATCTGTGCCAAGGTTTAAGACTAAAAGGAAATAGGATCTTGATCTGAATACCGTCTGTTAACCAGTTTTTTGGAAATTCTTTTTCTGATAATTGAACGCCATTATAGGTACATTTAATATGCATTTCTCTATTCCAATCCTTTAAATCCTCAGACCATTCAGGAAATTGAAATAATAGTATACGGACTATATTTTTAGCTATTATCAATGAAGGTAATATAATATATTTTCTAAGAATTGATTGGGTTACTAACAAAAAACCTCTTAGTACTTGAGCAAGTAAAATACTATCCCAGGCTTCTGCTATTTCTATACGCGCTTTCTCCTTTCTTTTG